ATTTCGAATAAATCCCGAAATTCAAAACTACCTGTTATCCAATAAAAACCTAAAATTCCTAATAATAAACCAAAATCACCTACACGGTTAGTTACAAATGCTTTTTGACAAGCATTTGATGCAGGAGGTCGCGTAAACCAAAACCCTATTAATAGATAGGAACACATTCCAACCAATTCCCAAAAAAAATAAATTTGTATCAAATTTGAACTAGTAACTAATCCTACCATGGAAGTACTGAAAAAACTCATATAAGCAAAAAATCTCAAGTATCCTTGATCGTGAGCCATATAATTATCACTATAAATAAGAACCATGATTCCAACAGTAGTGATTAACATTGACATAATAGAAGTAAGTGGATCGATCAAGCAGCCGAATTCTAAAGAAAAATCATTATCGAGTGTCCAAGACCATACATATTGGTGGATAGAACTGCTATTTACTTGCTGAATAGACAGATTAGTTGAAAAAATCATGATTATACTTAACAATAAAATACTTGGAAAAGCCCACATACGACGAAGATTTTTTGTTGCTGTCGGAAAAAGAAGAAGGCCCACTCCTATTAACATAGGAACTGGAAGTGGAACGAAAGGTAAAATCCACCCATATTGATATGTTTGTTGCATAAGAAAATTTAAATTCATAATTAATTGTTTCCGATTTATCGGATTTTACTTCTTTTGAAAGGAGTCAATAAAAAAATGAAAATATGCACTAACTTAAATATAAAAATATTTTTTTTTTATTTTTATTTCTTTTTACTTATTCTTTCTGAATTTCTTGTAAATATTGCAAATATTCAAATCAAGAAGTTCCAATTGGTCAAATCATATGAAAGACAAAGATTAATTATGAGTCTCCTTCTAATTTGAAAATTCAAGTCAAATTTGGACAAGTTACTCAAAATATTCTTCTTTTTTTTAGAAAAATTTTATGCGATTTTACCATATCGTTCATAGTCTATTCTTTTAGAATTTTAGAAAAAAATTATCTAGAAAAGCGCAGATTTTTTTTGAACAATAGATGTCTTTCACATCCAGCTATACGAATGAGTAATCTCTTCATTTTATTTAAATGGCAGTTCCAAAAAAACGTACTTCTGCATCAAAAAAGCGTATTCGTAAAAATTTTTGGAAAAGGAAAGGCTATTGGGCGGCGTTAAAAGCATTTTCTTTAGGGAAATCTCTTTCTACCGGGACTTCAAAAAGTTTTTTTGTGCGACAAACAAATAAAATCAAAAAATAAGTTATTAAGAAATAAAGCGGAAAACCTTAGAACAATATAAATCGACCTGACTCAAAAAAGGAACCCTTCCGTTTCAAAAAAAAAATTCCCCAATTCCATTTCCTGGTGAATTAATCAATGGGAAATGGAATTCTTCTGGTTACTTTGACCGAATTCAAACAAAGTTTTTTTAACAAAAAAAACACAAGATACTCGATTTTAATTTTCGTATATTTTCTTGCCAGGACGGGAATCTTTTTTTCCCATCAACCTATTTGTACTATAATATTTTTTGCACAACTTTCTTACTTTTTAATTTCTATAAATTCTTATATAGAGCCCATATATCTCTCCCCATCAATTCACGCAAAAACACTTAATGAAAATATTCTGGATAAATAGGTGTGAATTTTGAATAATCTAAAATCTTTTTTTGTTCATTCATAAAACTGATTTTTGGGTTGTACTTTTTTAAATTAAAATCAAAAACGGTAAATTTTAAAAAATGTTTTTTGGGGGGGCTTAATGCATAGTAAAACTTGCTGCTTTTACAAGAGTTCCAGTCGAGAAGAGTCTAAAACCCACAATAAAACTAAAACAATGAACCTTCAAGTACATATTTGAAGAAATTTGTATTCATCAATTTGAATCTTTCCAACAAAATATTGCATTCTTCAATCTAGACGATTTCTTATTCATAGGCTATTATAGGGTCAAGACAAGCCGCTATGGTGAAATTGGTAGACACGCTGCTCTTAGGAAGCAGTGCTAGAGCATCTCGGTTCGAGTCCGAGTGGCGGCATGACATGCCCTAAAAAAATAAAATAGATCCTATAATGAATAATAATGAATTTAATTTCGGATTTCGATTTTATAATTAAGGAACTTTTTTTTATGATATTTTCAACTTTAGAGCATATATTAACTCATATTTCTTTTTCGACTGTTTCAATTCTAATTACAATTCATTTGATAACCTTTTTTGTCGATGAAATCGTAAAACTATATGATTCATCCGAAAAGGGCATGATAATGATCTTTTTGTGTATAACAGGATTATTAATTTCTCGTTGGGTTTATTCAAAACATTTTCCACTAAGTGATTTATATGAATCGTTAATCTTCCTTTCATGGAGTTTTTCTTTTATTTATATCGTTCCATATTTCAAAAAAGAAAAAAATATTCTAAACACAATAATTAGCCCAAGTGCTGTTTTTTCCCAGGGATTTGCTACCTCAGGTCTTTTAACTGAAATACACGAATCCACAATATTAGTACCCGCTCTTCAGTCTGAGTGGTTAATAATGCATGTAAGTATGATGATATTAGGATATGTAGCCCTTTTATGTGGATCATTATTATCAGTATCACTTCTAGTCATTACAGTTAGAAAAAATAGAAGATTTTTTTCTACGAATAATCGTTTATTAAATTTAAATGAGTCATTTTTACTTGGTAAAGTCAAATACATGAATGAAGGAAAAGGAAAAAATGTTTTACAAAAAACTTCTTTTTTTTCTCCAATAAATTATTATAAGTCGCAATTGATTCAACAATTGGATTATTGGAGTTATCGGGTTATTAGTCTAGGATTTCTCTTTTTAACGATAGGAATTCTTTCTGGAGCAGTATGGGCTAACGAAGCATGGGGATCCTATTGGAGTTGGGACCCAAAAGAAACTTGGGCCTTTATTACTTGGATCATATTTGCAATTTATTTACATACTCAAACAAATATAAAATTGAAGGGTACAAATTCAGCAATTGTAGCGTTTATTGGGTTTCTTATAATTTGGATATGCTATTTTGGAGTAAATCTATTAGGAATAGGGTTACATAGTTATGGTTCATTTACATTAACATCTAATTAAATTCAAAAAGCTTCCTACTTACGAATAGTAATAGAAAAGCATACAACGCATATGAATATCACTTTGTGTGAACTAGCGAGAGCCCCGTGACTTTGATTCGCGGCACTCTCGCCAGTTCTAGTTCAAATTTATTTTTTTTTACTTAACACAAGAGAAGAAAAAGCCTTCTTTTTTTCATTGTACAACGAACCTTTTTGGAAACGATAAGATCGTTTTTTCATTTTTTTATCAATAAAAAAACGATCTATAAAAAGAATTAGATAGTATAACTTCAACCTTTTCAACTGATAGTGAAAGAACGAAATCTGGGTATATACCAATACCGAGTACGGGTAAAAAAATAGATATTGAAAGAAAGAATTCTCGCGGCCCAGAATCAAAAAAATAAGAGTTTGGGCCGTTAAATATCTTGTATCCATAGAACATCTGGCGTAACATAGATAATAAATAAATAGGGGTTAATATCATTCCAATTGCCATTACAAAAGTAATTGGGATTTTTGTCATTAAAAGAAATTTTGGACTAGTAACTAATCCAAAAAATACTATTAATTCGGCAACAAAACCACTCATACCTGGTAATGCGAGGGAGGCCATCGAAAAACTACTGAACATCGTGAACATTTTTGGCATTGGGATAGCTATTCCACCCATTTCATCAAGATAAAGAAGACGTATTCTATCATAAGTTGTTCCGGCCAAGAAAAAAAGTGCAGCACCGATAAATCCATGAGAGATTATTTGTAAAAGGGCTCCGTTGAGCCCCATATCCGTGATAGAACCAATTCCTATAATTATAAAACCCATGTGAGATACAGAGGAATAGGCTATTCTTTTTTTTAAATTCCGTTGACCCAGAGATGTTGAAGCTGCATAGATTATTTGCATTGCGCCCACTATTATCAACCAAGGAGAAAATAGAGAATGAGCATGAGGAAAAAATTCCATATTGATCCGAACTAATCCATACGCTCCCATTTTTAATAAGATTCCGGCTAGAAGCATACAAGTACTATAATGCGCTTCTCCGTGGGTATCTGGTAACCATGTATGTAGGGGTATGATTGGTAATTTGACAGCAAAAGCAAGAAAAAATCCACTATAAAATAATATTTCCAAGGCCGCGGGATAGGACTGATTAGCCAATATTTCAAAATTTAATGTTGGTTCAGTAGAACTATATAAACCGACACCCAGAACTCCCATTAAAAGAAAAATAGAACCCCCTGCCGTGTACAAAATAAATTTTGTAGCCGAATACAGGCGTTTTTTTCCTCCCCACATGGATACAAGTAGATAAACGGGAATTAATTCTAACTCCCACATGAGAAAAAAAAGTAAAAGATCTCGAGAAGAAAATAATCCTATTTGTCCACTGTACATTGCTAACATCAGGAAATGAAATAATCGAGAATCTCGAGTAACTGGCCAAGCCGCTAAAGTAGCTAAAGTAGTGATGAATCCCGTTAGTAAAATGGGTCCTATAGAGAGTCCATCTATTCCTAATCTCCAATGAAAATCCAAAAAAAGGATCCATTTATAATCCTCTATTAGTTGGATTAATGGGTCGTCTGATTGAAAATGATAGCAAAATGCATAAGTCGTTAGAAGAAGCTCTAAAATGCACATACATATAGTATACCAACGGATTACTCTATTTCCCCTATGTGGAAGAAAAAAAATTAAGCAACCTACAAATATTGGCAAAACCACAATTATTGTTAAACAAGGAAAATGGTTCGTGGTAAAGACAAGATACGCTTGGGCCAGAAAAATCCGTGCTCAATTGAATTTTATTTTGAGCACGGATTTTGTCGGTAAAAAAAAAAAAAAGAAAAATGGATTCAAGTAGAGTTTTATGGAATGTATCAATAAGCTAGACCCATACTGCGAGTTGTTTCATGCCATAAATAAACCCGAACACTCAAAAAATCCGTTGGACACGCGGATTCACACCTCTTACAACCAACGCAGTCTTCGGTCCTTGGGGCAGAAGCGATTTGTTTAGCTTTACATCCATCCCAAGGTATCATTTCTAATACATCGGTGGGGCACGCCCGGACACATTGGGTACATCCTATACATGTATCATAAATCTTTACTGAATGTGACATTGGATCTATACATTTTGAACGTCATAAATTTTCGATCTAGTAAACTAACTTATAAATGAATCCTATAAGTTAGATACCGGACGAATCAATGAGTGATCATAATCAATTTTCTTCCGAATTTCTTTATCAAAAAGGACCAAAATACTTTGATTTCTTGTGTTTTTGCAACCACAATCATACCTTACAGGTCTCAAACCTATTAATTTGAACTTATTTCTAAATATTCAATTTTCCACCGGTACAATGAATACTATTTATTCAACAAGTTTGATTGGTTAATACGAGTTGATTTTTTGTTACGATAAATTGATGAAACAATAGCCGGTCCAATAGCTGCTTCAGCGGCTGCAATAGTTATAACAAAAATTGAAAAAATGTCTCCTCTTAATTGACGATTATCAAAAATATCAGAAAATGTTACAAAATTTATATTAACTGAATTTAATAGAAGTTCAAGGCACATAAGGGCTCTAACCATATTTCGACTTGTGATCAATCCATAGATACCAATAGAAAATAAATAGGCACTCAAAACAAGTATATGTTCGAGCATCATTAATCAACTCCTTATCAATTTTGATTCGTTTTAATCTGAACAATAATTGAATAAACTCGATTCTAACAAATAACAAATATGAAACAGGAAAATAGATTGGTAATAGATCGATATAAAACGAAAGCCTTTCTATTCGATTAAAAAAAAAGTAATTCAAATTAACAAATTATAGCTTTTGTGTTAGTTAATTCGATTTGAATTACTTGTTGATTTCTTATTGACGAGCTATAGAAATAGCACCTATTAAAGCGACTAAAAGGATTATTGAAATGAGTTCAAATGGAAGAAAAAAATCCGTTGCTAAATGAATTCCAATTTGTTGGCTATTACTTATCAAATCTTGTTCTAAAATATGATTTGATTTTGTAGTCCAGCTGATCCCATACCAGGCCGTATCTGGAATAGTAGTAATTAGTGAAATAAAAAGACTTGTACAAATCATTGAAGTAACCCCATCCCCAACGGTCCAAAGATGAAAATCTTTGTAATATTCTGAACCATTCATAAACATCACAGCAAAAATTATTAAAACATTTATAGCTCCTACATAAATAAGGAGCTGCGCAGCAGCTACAAAATATGAGTTCGATAGAATATAGAATAAGGATATACAAAAAAGAACCAATCCCAACGAAAAGGCCGAATAAATTGGATTCGGAAGTAATACTACTGCCAGACTTCCTAATATAAGACCCGATCCTAGAAAGACTAAAAGAAAATCGTGTATTGGTCCGGGTAAATCCATTTGATTTTATCAAAAAAATCGAAATATTTCATGTCTTTGTTGACCTGACCAGGAAAAAAGAAGTTATCCTTTTTTTTTTTATTTTAACATATACATATTAATTTAATTGAATTGAATTTGAATGAATCGGGATGATTTGGATTGATGTAAATACAGGACTGCTTTTTTTTCGTTTCGAAAGCAAAGGTTAAAACTTTATCTTTATATTTTATATTATTAAATCATTACATTATTCGAATAGAAACTCATTTTAAATGAAAATCAAGCCACGACCCTCACCAACTAACCGTTCTTTTGTATTCACCAAGCAAAAACCTGATTCCTTTAACTCCAAAAAATTTCAAAAACTTTTTTTTTGAATTTATAAATGTTTTGTAAATCGAGAGTTTTATACATTGTTGAGTTGAGGTAAATTCGAAGAAATTGTTCGAATTGTGTAATCTTCAATTATTGAGACCGGTAACCGACCTAAAGCAATTTGATTATAATTCAATTCATGACGATTATAAGTAGAAAGCTCATATTCTTCGGACATTGATAAACAATTTGTTGGACAATACTCAACACAATTACCACAAAATATACAAATTCCAAAATCAATACTGTAATTAAGTAATCGTTTCTTTCGAATATCCATTTGCAATTTCCAATCTACAACGGGTAAATCTATAGGACATACACGAACACATACTTCACAAGCAATGCATTTATCAAATTCAAAGTGGATTCGGCCTCGGAAACGTTCTGATGTAATCAATTTTTCGTAGGGGTATTGAATAGTTACAGGTAAACGATTTGCATGGGACAAGGTAATCACGAAACCTTGACCAATGTACCTGGCAGCTCGTATTGTTTGTTGACCAGAGTTCAAGAACCGAGTTAGCATAGGGAACATGTCGGAATATCTATAAATAAATTTACTCGTTTCTTTCTCTTGTTTGAGACAAGTTATGAAGAATAGAATATTCTATTCCTTTACAGTGAAAGAAGTTGGAACGAAGTCGTTAATAATAGATTACCCAAAGAAATAGGTAAAAGAAATTTCCATCCAAGATTTAATAGTTGGTCCATTCTCAGTCTTGGTAAAGTCCATCTTGTTGCAATAGAAATGAATAAGAACAAATAAGTTTTAGCCAGTGTAATAAAGATACCGATTATTGTTCCAAAAACCTTCCCTCTTTGATTTATGTCAAATAACTCAGGACCAAATAGGTTTGGAATAGAAAGATTCCACCCCCCCAAGTAAAGAACTGTTACAAATAATGAAGAAATTAGTAGATTTAGATACGAAGCAACATAAAATAAGCCAAATTTTATACCTGAATATTCGGTTTGATAACCAGCTACTAATTCTTCTTCTGCTTCTGGTAAATCAAAAGGTAATCTCTCACACTCGGCTAGAGAAGAAATTAGAAAAATGATAAACCCTATAGGTTGACGCCACAAATTCCATCCCCAAAAACCATATTTGGATTGTGTTTCAACTATATCAACTGTACTTAAACTGTTAGATAATCATAGTCGACAATAACATCACTGCTTTCATCGCTATTACAGAACCGTACATGAGATTTTCACCTCATACGGCTCCTCATAGGTCACAAATCAATCTAAGAACCTTTCAAATTTATCTTGATGGTAGGATCAATAGAGAATAAAACTCTTATCCTAAGGCCTAGAATTAGACTAATGGAATTCTGTCTGCTATATTTATAATTATAATAAAAAAGTGCTTCTGAATTGATCTCATATTTTAAGAATTTTCATTTTTCTTTTTTGATTAAAAACTTATCCTTGAATGAGAAAAAATACTTTTTAGAGGAATATCCCATAGATATTTCAACTTCTCGTTTTCGATTACGAAAAAGAATTTAGGCATTGCATAACAAGAATTGGATTTCGTTCCTATTCTCCTTTCTCAGAAAAGAGGTATTATTCGCATTATCAAAAGTAAAAGATTTCTTCGTTTTGATAGTTATTTACTTAATCGGTGGACAGGAACATACTCTGGGTCGAAATCGTGGGGAGTACTTCTTAAGAATTTCTACCAACTTAAAGCCCCAATTCGAATTATTTTTCTATAACAAAAATATCCTATTGGATAATTTTCAGAATCTCCATTACTAATCCTTTGTGTATCTTGGTCTTCCTAACCATCCACTCGTTTTTTTAATCTTTCATTAGGATAATACATCTATGCTATGGTAATAGTATAGAAAAAACCCATACAATTGATCTTTTAAACCCGCTTCAAGTCATGATGACTAATCAGCCAATCTTGGGGTAAACAGCTTTGCCTGCTTATGTTTACTTTCACTTAATTCTTATTCTTGTACGTAGGAAATGAGATTTCATTCTTTTAACAGCAAATTTGTAAGCCGTTTTATTTCACTCATAGAACTATCTGGTTTAATTCATCAACTCAATGATGAATAAAAAAATTGATATTCAAATCATTTGACTTTCTGGTTAGAAAGAAAAGAAATGGGGGAATTTTTATGTCTCACCGAATCACACGTAGAGATATTGATAATACACATAGAGTTAATGGTATTTCATAACTAATTGATTGAGCAGCAGCCCTTAATCCACCTAAAAAGGAATATTTATTATTTGATCCATATCCTGACATAAGCAATCCAACGGGAGCAAGACTTGAAATGGCGATCCATAAAAAAACACCAATACTAAGATCAGCTAGAATAAAGCGACAACTAAAGGGAATTATTGAATAACTTAGTAAAATGGATATGACTGCTATGGATGGACCAATACTGAATAAACGAGTATCTCCTCTAGATGGAAGAATATTTTCTTTGAAAAGTAGTTTTGTACCATCGGCTAAAGCTTGAAGAATTCCCAAAGGCCCCGCGTATTCGGGTCCAATACGTTGCTGTATCCCTGCGGCTATTTCTCTTTCTAACCAAACAATTACTAGAACACCCAGTGTGATTCCTAATACAAGAATTAAAATAGGGACAAGCATCCCTATGATTCCATAAAATTCTTTTAAGGATTCCAATCTGGAAAAAGAATGGATAGCTTCTATTTCTATTATATCAATTATCATTTCAACGATCAACTTCTCCCATAATGATATCTATACTACCTAGTATCGTCATAATATCAGCCAATTTCATTCTTTTAACTAACTGCGGAAGAATTTGCAAGTTGATAAACCCCGGCGGTCGGATTTTCCATCGCCAAGGAAAAACACTCTGATCTCCGATCAGAAAAATTCCCAATTCTCCTTTTGGTGCTTCGACTCTTACATAAAGTTCTTGCTTGGACAATTCAAAAGTGGGAGAAGGCTTTTTACTAATAAATCGATATTCAAAATCATTCCATTCAGGGTCTTTTATTCTATCAAAGCGCCGGCTTTCTAAATTCTCATACGGCCCCCCTGGAATTCCTTCCAAGGCTTGTTGGATTATTTTTATGGATTCTGTCATTTCACCAATTCGTACTAAATAACGAGCTAATGAATCCCCTTCTTTTTGCCATTGAATCTCCCAATCAAATTCGTCATAACACTCATAACGATCAACTTTACGAAGATCCCATTGTATTCCGGAAGCTCGTAGCATTGGCCCCGATAAACCCCAATTTAGTGCTTCTTCTCCGCCAATAATACCTACGCCTTCCACTCGTTCTAAAAAAATAGGATTTCGGGTAATAAGCTTTTGATATTCAGCAACCCCAGTTAAAAAATAATCGCAAAAATCCAAACATTTATCTACCCATCCATAAGGTAGATCAGCAGCGACCCCTCCAATACGAAAATAATTATGCATCATGCGCATACCGGTAGCAGCCTCGAATAGGTCATATATCAATTCTCGTTCTCGAAAAATATAGAAAAAGGGGGTCTGTGCCCCAATATCTGCCATAAAAGGGCCAAGCCATAACAAATGGGAAGCGATACGACTCAACTCCAGCATAATAGCTCTAATATAGCTAGCCCTTTTAGGTACTTGAATATTGCCTAGCTGTTCAGGTCCATTTACAGTTATTGCTTCTGTAAACATGGTAGCTAAATAATCCCAACGTGTTACATAAGGCAAATATTGTATAATTGTTCGATTTTCCGCAATTTTCTCCATTCCTCTATGTAAATAACCTAATATAGGTTCACAGTCAATAACATCTTCACCATCGAGAGTAACGATCAGTCGAAGAACACCATGCATTGATGGGTGGTGAGGCCCCATATTCACTATCATAAGGTCATTTCTTGTAATTGGTGTAATCATAAGTTTTTCCCGAGTCAGTCTTCCATGCATTTCTGAAAGTAAAAAGGAGTTCATTCAAATTTAAATGACTAAGCTCATCAAATGGTATCGTGCTTCAAATTAACGCGTTTTTATTTCTCGAATATCCAACTCATCAATTAATTCTTTATAGCGTCCTCTACTTCTTTTTAACAAATAGGCTAGTAGTCGTTGACGTTTTCCCAAAATTTTGCGCAAACCTCTCTGAGATGAAAAGTCTTTTTTGTGCAATTCCAAATGTGAAGTAAGTCGCCTTATCTTCGTGGTGAAACTGAATACTTGAAATTCAACAGACCCTTTATTTTCTTCGTTTTCTTTTTGAGAAATCATCGAAATTACTGAATTTTTTACCATAAAAAAATGCTCCTTTTTCCTTGTACAGATATGGATTTTACCGATCAGTAATAATAATGCTATTAGTTTTTATGTGGTATATACAATAATTTAATGCAAATAACTCCTAATTTTCTGAATTCAGACCAACCAATCAAATTTGAAATTCTATTTAGATAGGAATAGAAAACGATTGGTACATTTTCGCATCGAAAAATTTAGACCTAAAATTCAGAAGTTTCTGTTAATTCATTTCGAGATCTAATTGAGATATTATTCAAAGTCATTTCATATTGGATACTCGAATGAGATGTGAGATAAGAAAAGCGCATGATCTGTCTATTTGTTTACTTTCATATACCCTAGAAATTATATAAATTATATTTTATATTCTAGGGTATATAGAAATAGGATCTAGGATATATAGAAAAAGTGTATTATTCACAGAATTTCAATCGCGGATACAGATGTATTCTTAACATACTGAAACGACTGCCATTATTGGTATCAAACCAATAACGATTCATACAAGCTAAATCTTCTAATCGATAATTAGGCCAAAGAAAGAGCTTTAAGTTCATTAATTTATTTTGCTCTCTATTAATATTGTCATATGAAACTTGGATGCTGTTTGTTACGTTCTTTTCATTCCAAAATACTAGATTTCTATCTATAGAATTTATATTCTTTGAATTGAAACAAATTAGAATTCTCACTTTTCTACGACGTTTAAACGATAAAATATTTTCCGGAACAAGTAAATAAAAATGCTTTTTGTCTCTATTTGCGGTTATTCTTTGATGTGGTAAAATAGTTTCATCAAAATTTTTCTTAGAAACATATCTTTGCTCTTGATATTTTTGATTAATTTGATGCTTACTCTTATGAAGCAACGAAATACCTATGGTTTGGTACATAATAAATTGTCCGTCTTTTTTGCCAGACAGACGAAGTGGTTGTACAATCAATACTCCTTTCTTCATCAACTCTGAGAGAGTCAAATTCTTTTGAATCAACATTATATCCAAACTCATTTCTCTCTTTTGAATGGAGGATATAGTAATTTTTCTTGGATCTATCAGTCTAAGCAGGAGACAATAGATCTTGATATTATTGATCATTCTTTGATTCAAAGTTGCGTCCCATTTCAATTGAAAAAGAAAATAATGTTTCAGGAAGAAATCTAGTTCTGCTTCTGTATTGCTTTTGTATTGTTTTTTCTTTTTCCCCTTTTTCATGTCCGAGCTTGCATAATTTTCTTCAATATCTTTTTGTTGTGAGAAAACAGATCCGCGATCTCCTTGGCTTATGGGTTCTTCTTCATTTCGATGCTTTTTATTCGATGCTATCAACAAATTTATCTTTTTCTTTTCATTAATATTTATATTTTTACTACTATTTAAATTTAAAAGAAGTAATTTGCTTGGTATAAACCAAGGTTTCATTTTATATGCCTTATAAAGTAACACAAATTCTGGGAAGAGCCAAAACTCCAGATTCGATATAGGACGCTTTAGTCTTTTTTCATTCATTCCCATCCAATCAAAAAACCCTTTGTGGGAATTTGGTGAATTGGTTGCTGGAATCATAAGATATAAAATATTTTTTTTCGAAATTATTTGAGAGTTGTTAGTACGAATGTGCGCATTTTGATACCTATTGGTATCAATTAGGATCCAGGCCTCAATATCGACTTTTTGTCTAAGATAAAAATTGAAAATTTTCCAAGCAAAATATTTTCTATCCGCTGGTTTTTCCATATATGGAATATCAACCTGCCCTAGATCATTTGGAATAGGGATGTTCCTCTGTATATCAAAAAGGTTTGTTTTAGACCTGTTATAAGTATAAGAAATTTCTTGCTTCTTATTTCCTTGAAAGGGAGGTCTATAAAAAAAGCATTCCGGTTTATTTTCATAATTAATAAATTTATATGATAAAAGATTATATCTATAGTATTTTCGAAAATTATCTTTTTCAGTAGATAATAAATATACTTCAGATTTTTTTTTGGAACCAACTAACAGGTCTTTTTCATATGAATGCTGCTTGCTAAAATTTGCCTTTTTGGCTATACAACGCTGGCGAACTCTATTTCGCCATTTTTCTGGTATTAATTTAGACCATCTGATCTGAGATAAATGGTATTGAAAATGCCCTTTTAACCAGTTTTTCCATTTATTCGTTTCATAGCGCGGAAGTTTCTTATTTGCTAATTTCGAATGATCCATTCCTTGTCTTTCAAAAGAATCCTTTATTTTAGACTTAAGAAAGGGGGGTATTCTTTGATTTTGATATTGAACAACAGATCTTACCGAGTTACTAATTTTTATTTGTGATAATTTGTAAAATACATATGCTTGTGACATGTAGGATAAGTCATAAAAAATACGTGAATTTTCTTTAATATTTCGAATCTTATCAAGTGGCTTTTTTATAGCCGAAATAAACGAAATTGGAGTTTTCTTTTTTGTATTAATTGTTGCTTGTTTTCTTTCATTATTGTAAATCAATTTATCAATAAATTTTTTTGTTAATTTAAGAAAAAATTCTGTATTTATTCTGGGAATATTAATGATAGATACAAATATATCTGTATAGATTTTTTCAATGAAAATTTTTAAAAGGGAGGGTAATTTACAGATTAATCGAGCATTTCTTCTTTTTAATATTTGCCATTTTTCAAATCTTTTAGCATTATAATTTGTTTTGTTAGGACTAAGATTTTTTATTCTTGGAGTTACTTTTTTTTTCTCTTTTGAGATTTTTTCTAGTTGATTTCGGATTGTACTTGTTCTATCAGTGACATCTTTCCTTTTTTTTTCTGTCAATGGAAAATTTGTCCAACTCGGAGATGCAATTTGACTAAATGATTCGTGAATTATCTCATTGCTTATCATGGAATCTTTTTCTTCTTTAAGTTCGTTCGATTTATATACTTCTCGTAATCTAAACAATAGAATTGGATTTACTTTTGAAAGTTCTTTTATTATTTTTTTTATAAAAAAAATACCTCCGATAACCCATTTTTTGATTTCTTTTGAAACCTTTTGAAGTAATTTGGTTTTTTCTTTGAAAACTGTTAGAACTCGAAAATACTTCTTTTTTAATTTTGCAATTTGTTTTTTGAATTCCTTAAAAATGGGTTTAAAAAAAGAAGGACGTTTTCGGGGCGGACCAAAAGGAAGTTCTGCTTCCATTCCCCAAATTGTTAAAAAACAAAAATCATCTTTTTCTTTTTTCTTTTTCATTAGATCTTTCTGAGAGGATCGTAGTTTGGATTTGCGCCAAGGTTTCAGACAGAACGGAAACAATATTTTTATCTGAATACCATCTGTCAACCAATTTTTTGGAAATTCTGTTTCGGATAATGGAACCCCATTATAGGTACATTTAAGATGTACCTCTCTATTCCATTCCTGGAAATCCTCAGCCCATTCAGGAAGTTCGAATAGGAGTATACGGCCAATATTTTTTGTAATTATTAATAAAGGTAATAGAATACTTTTTCTAAAAATAGATTGAGTTAATAACATACAACCTCTTATTACTTGCGCAAGTGGAATGCTATCCCAGGCCTCTGCTATCTCTAGTCGAACTTTTTCCTTTCTTTTGTTCTTTTCTTTTTTTTCTTCTCTTTTTGTTTGTTCTTTTGTATACTCTACCGTTTTGAATGCTTCTCCCTTACCCACCCAATTTCGAAAAAAAAGTTTAATCAATCCGGAGATATCAAAAGAAAAAAGAGGGAATTTTTGTAGTCTTTCAAAAAAAAGGAGGGAATGCACATTTGCTTGAAACAATTCTGAAATAACTATTTTACGTCTTTGAGCTCGCATAGAACCTTTGATTATATCCCGACGAAAGTCTGATTGTTGTGAA